ATATACCGAATCAGTATAGCTATCCTTCTTCTGACATAGCAACGCCATTTTAATCAGTATCGAAATAAATTTTCGACCTTTCTTTTTGTTTGTTGATATAAAATCGTACACAGTCGAAAAAAAGTCTGTTATTTGGTTATTCTCATATAGGTAAAAAATATAAATTTAGGTAAGTGTTTTAGTAAGAATATGTATAAAAAGAATAAAAAGAACATATTTCCCCTCTCCTCTATTATTATGCTTACTATAACTAGTTATTTTGGTTTTCTACTAACGGCTTTAACTATAACCTCAACTTTATTTGTTTGTATGAGCAAAATACGATTGATTTGAAATTTATTAAATCCAAAATAAAAAAAGCGTTCTGTGGGTCTGTACCGCCTTGTATTTGATATTCGTGGGCAATTCGGATTAATATTTAGAGAGATATATATATATACCCCCCGGTTTCCCCTTATCAAACAAATTGAAATGATTGAAATTTTTCTATTTGGAATTGTGTTAGGTCTAATTTCTATAACTTTGGCTGGATTATGCATAACTGCGTATTTACAATACAAACGTGGCGATCGGCTGGACCTTTGATTAATTAAAATCCGATTGGTCGCCTCCTTTCTTGAACTTTAATCCGCAGGAAATTCCTTTTGTTTCAGTTAGTGAAGTTATTTAGTAGAGTTTAACCTAACAAGAATGGAATCACGCTCTGTAGGATTTGAACCTACGACATTGGGTTTTGGAGACCCACGTTCTGCCGAACTGAACTAAGAGCGCTTTCTTAGTACAGGCTTTAAAGAAAGGTATTCTTTTTGTCACTCTACTACATCATATACAATATACTATGATATTTATAGTATCATACTTGCTTGCTGCTCATAGAAAAATAAGCAGGGATGACAGGATTTGAACCTGTGACATTTTGTACCCAAAACAAACGCGCTACCAAACTGCGCTACATCCCTTTCAATTGAGCTATAGTATCAAAGAATCCCCATCTTTGTTTCCATATCGGTATTTCTTTCATTGATTGGTCTCATTTTTGTATATAACTTTATTTTATATTAAATTAATATAAAATATAATAATAACAGAAAAAATTATATACATATGAAATCAACCGTAAAAAAACGAATCAATTTCCGGAATGTTCAGGAAGGAGGGAATTTTTTTTATGTTTTAAGAGAAGGAAAGTTGAATGATTGTACATTTTCATTAGGAATTCTACCTATAACTAGAAGCGGTTCTTAACTACATATACCTTAAATACAGATACAATGTATTTCAATAAAAATACAATTAAGGAGTATTTTCAATGCGAGATCTAAAAACTTATCTATCCACGGCACCGGTACTAAGTACTCTATGGTTTGGATCTTTGGCGGGTCTATTGATAGAGATCAATCGATTTTTCCCAGATTCGTTGATATTCCCTTTTTTTCAGTCTAGTTATTGACAAGAGGTGACGAAAATTAGAGATATTATTTCCCTTTATTGTAAAAATTTTATTTCGAGTTAGTAATTTCTATTTTTTTGTTACTTTATTTTGTAACGATAAGAGTTGAGTGAATCAAAAATAAAAAGGAGGTTCATGGCCAAAGGTGGTAAAGATGCCCGGGTAACGGTTATTTTAGAGTGTATCAGCTGTGTTCGAAAGAGTATTAATAAGGAATCCACGGGTATTTCTAGATATATTACTCAAAAGAATCGACACAATACGCCCAGTCGATTGGAATTACTAAAATTCTGTCCCTGTTGTTTCAAACATACGGTTCATGGGGAGGTAAAGAAATAGATTACATTTCGTTCGATATGTAAACCTATCAAATACCAGCAAAAAAGAACATTATTATCATCATTATATAATATAATCATATAATCTATAATGTTCTTTTTATTAATTGGAATAAGGAATAAAAAAATTATGGATAAATCCAAACGACGCTTTATGAAATCTAAGCGACCTTTTCATAGTCGATTGCCCCCGATTGGGCCGGGGGATCGAATTGATTATAGAAACATGAGTTTAATTAGTCGATTTATTAGTGAACAGGGAAAAATATTATCTAGACGAGTCAATAGATTGAACTTGAAACAACAACGATTAATTACTAGTGCTATAAAACAGGCTCGTATTTTATCTTTATTACCCTTTCTTAATAATGAGAAACAATTTGAAAGAACCAAGCCCGCTCCTAGAACCTTAAGCTTTGGAACCAGAAAAAAATAAGCTTATTCTTCAATTGAATCCAAATTACAATCCGAACGCAAACGCAGAATAATGTTTTTTTATTTAGCATGTTCTAAATATTGTAGAGTATGATATTTTCATCCTATGTTTTTATCATCCTAATTTCTTTCGACTCCACTTTCCCGGAGTTTATTCTCCGGGGAACGCCGTTTAAATAATTCCGATGCATTTATTCCAATCTCCTTATTTCATGATCTCATTGAAAATGATATAAAGACAGTTCCTATTTGATATAGCTATTTGCGCCAGTATTTTACGATTAAGAAACAACTGCTTCTTCTGCAGATCATATATTAATTTACTATAACTATGCGATACCCTATTCCCGCGAATTACTGCGTTTAACCGAAGGATCCACAAACGACGAAAATCCCTCTTTTGTTTATCTCTATCCCGATGAGCCGAAACCAAAGCTCTTATTTTCTGTTGAGTAATAGTTCGAGTAATCCTTGAATGAGCTCCTCGAAAGCTTGCTGCAAATAAACGAATTTTTGTTCTACGCCTCCGAGCTATATATCCTCGCCTAATTCTGGTCATTGCCTAAATGGAACTTTAATTAATTTAATAACTAATTAATTTTTTATTGATAGTTATTATTTTCCCTGTCTATGTAATAACAAAACGATTGTTCCAATGTATAAAATAAAAATTCCAACGATTTTTGCTATTCTAACCCTTCCCTCCCGACCACCATATTTTTATTTTATTTTTTCCTAGGTATTTTACACCAAATTATTAATTTAAATTAGTATTATATGTCAGAAATATGGATAATCCATATATTCCATATAAATAAAATAAATGGATAAACTAAATGAAAATGAAATGGTAGGTTCCATCGTTTCTATGGTTATTTATTAAATATAAGAAAACGGTAAGGTCCTCTCTATACACCGGAGCCACCCCCCCCCTTCATTTAACTAACATGGTTATTGGTCACTTGTACAGTTCACATTGCTCTACCTATTATCTAGTACTAGATCTTTCACAAAAAAATAAATTTGTATAGTAACGGTATTTAATTAGGAAAGTTGGCTGGGTAGCTGATCCTGTTAGTCCGTTCGTTCTTGCAAGAATGCGAGCATAAGTTTAAATAAAATAATGATTTCTACGCTTTAATGAAATAAGCATTTGCTACCACTAGAGAATTTTTTTCTTATCGTAAATTGAGGTGAGTAGATTTACACCAATATAAAACCATAAATTTCATAAAAAATTTTCGTTATAGTGAATAGAGTTCCTCGATTCTATCTGTACCGATCGTTGATACTGTAATCTTTTTTTTTATTTTGTCCTCAATTGCTATATAGGATTTGATAGGATTTGAACGAGTCGCACATACACCCTAGTACATGTTCCTCGGCGCTGAGGACATCCCCGAAGAGCGGGGGATTTTGTGACATTTCTGATTGGCTGTCTTGTATTTCTAATAAGTTGTTTAATAGTTGGCATGATGAATCATATCCATAATGGACCGGTTTAGATCGATCCTAACCAGATAATTATGAATGACTTTTAGTTACTCTAATTTTGAATTTAGTAAAAATAGAAAATACCAAATCAGGATATTTGCGTGAAATACAGAGCCGTTTCATTCATCCGCCATCCGCTACAAGATCAACAATTCCATGAGCTTGGGCTTCTGTTGCTGACATAAACACATCCCTTTCCATGTCTTCTGATACAACCCATAAGGGTTTGCCCGTTCTTTGTACATAAATATCTGTCAGGGTTTCGCGCAATTTCAGAAGTTCTTCCGCTTCTAGGACAAATTCTACTGTTTGGGCCTCAAAATAAGAACTAGCAGGTTGATGAATCATTACCCTGATGATATGACATAACAAAAAGTTATTCTATTTTTTATGAGGGGGTGAAGAAAAAAGGGAAAATTGAACAACCGTACGGGCATCTTTTGCACGTTGCATACGGCTCTACAATGTAATTTATTTTTACTTTCGAAGAAAGAGAAAAACTATCAGACCTAGATCTGTAAATTTGCCATCTTTACTTTCTTTCTTTTCCAGAGCTAAAAAAACATAATATGATGGCACCGTTGCTTTATTTATATATTTAATTTATTTTGTCTGTAAGCCGGCAATCCCAAAGTTTCTTTTCGATTCAATCAAAAAAAAAATCGAATAAGGGAAAAATAATGAATTATCTTTTCTTGATTTTTTTACTCTTTCATAACATAAAAATTGTTCATAAACTCCCTGTGTGAAAACAAAAAAAAAGTGTAAAAGTTTGTGCCGCTGAAACAAAATCCCGATATATAAAAACAAAAATATTTTTTAATCTCATACTACTCTCTCGATACATAATCGAATGTTTTTGAAAAATAATAAAAATAATTTTCATATCGAATTCGAAGTGCCATGCTATTATTACTTAAATATTCCTATTTCATATGGAGAAGGCATAGTTTTCTTTTTTTTAATCAAATAAAAAAACTCATTGGCGCCAAGCGTGAGGGAATGCTAGACGTTTGGTAATAGCCCCTCCGACCAAGAGAAAAGATCCCATTGAAGCAGCTAATCCCATGCATATTGTATGTACCGTTGGTCGCACAAATTGCATAGTATCATAAATAGCAACTCCGGGTATTACCCACCCGCCGGGAGAGTTTATAAAAAAAAAAAAATCTTTGGTATCATTTTCTATACTGAGATATACCATAAGACTAATAAGTTGATTCGAGATTTCACTATCAACCCCCTGGCCTAAAAAAAGGAGTCGTTCTCGATAAAGTCGGTTAATTAGGATTAAACTGTTTCCCTTCGAAACCATACATGCACCTTTTGATGCATACGGTTCCAAAAAATTGGGGAAAAATCAATGTGTATTGTATATTTCCGCCGCTTTCTTTTTTCATAGCGAATTGTTTCTAACAAAGGAACTTTACTTTTTTATTGCATATTTCACATATTTCAAAAATTCTGAGTGTTTTTCTTTTTATAATTCAAAAAAAATAAATAAACTTATCGAACTAACCTTTCATTGATGTATTCTTTTCACCGATATTCAATCCAAATCACGATGCTATTTTCTTGTTCCTGAGTGGGACTCTTTCATATTTTTAGGTTTCTGTTCTACTCCGGGTAAAGATCCGACCGATTTTGATTTGCATATATAGGACAAATGCTCCTAATACCATTACCGTTTCTTTTTGCTTTGCTACATACACAACCTTGCTTTTTTTTTTCAATTCATATCTTCTGCCAATCTTATTCCAATCGTCATATTTACTCGATTGATTAAGATATCTCCTAGGGAGACCATTCAAGTGAAAATCATACAATACATATATATATATACATATTTATCATTCGGGTTTTATAAACGGAGCCTGGATACTTATTGGTTCATCCAAGTCAACCATAAACTATTTGAATTGTAATTGAGAATATTAATCCGAACCCCCCCACAACAAAAAAAAGGGATCTAATGAATTGTACTTCACGCTTCCTTTTTTTGATGATTCAATTAATCATTTTACATTTTAGGGTGAAACAAACATAGAATATCTCGGAAAGAGAATGGGGAAATCCCATATGACCCAAAATATATGACAAGCCGCACTATATGTCAATCCAAGTTGAATATGCCTCTCCGGGAAGTCGAAAGGGTACTCTTGGAACACCAATAGGCATGAAGAAATAAAAAAAGAAGGACTTTATTTTACTTTGATGTGGAAACGTAACAATGGGTTGATTATCTTCATAATACGAATATCTTATATATCTTATATCATTTATCATTCATAATCAAAAAAAAATGTAGATTAGATTTAATCGAAAGAAAAAAAATCAATCCTAGTAAAAAAGTAAAATTATTACGAATAGGCGGGTCTTTTGAAAACCCGATGGGACATAGTTGCTCATATAAAGTAAAGTGGTATTAACCCCTGATTGCATATTGATACTTATCGGGTATAAAATAAATCTGTTTCTATTTGTTCCTACAAATAGAATTGTTTGGTTAGTAGTAACATAATGCCAATAGAATAGAAAAAGAGAAATCCCTGTTTCGCGATAATCTACTGAAAGCAACTAGGTCCGTAGTTTTTTCCAATGCAATAAAATTACATTTTTTTTTTTGATTAAAGTAAGGGGTATTTCTATGGGTTTACCTTGGTATCGTGTTCATACCGTCGTATTGAATGATCCCGGTCGGTTAATAGCTGTCCATATAATGCATACAGCTCTAGTTTCTGGTTGGGCCGGTTCGATGGCTCTATATGAATTAGCAGTTTTTGATCCCTCTGACACAGTTCTTGATCCAATGTGGAGACAAGGTATGTTCGTTATACCCTTTATGACTCGTTTAGGAATAACCAATTCATGGAGTGGTTGGAGTATTACAGGGGGGGCTATAACGAATCCGGGTATTTGGAGTTATGAAGGCGTGGCAGGGGCACATATTGCCTTTTCTGGTTTGTGTTTCTTAGCCGCTATTTGGCATTGGGTTTATTGGGATCTAGAAATATTTTTTGATGACCGTATAGGAAAACCCGTTTTGGATTTGCCCAAAATATTTGGAATTCATCTATTTCTATCAGGGGTGGCTTGCTTTAGTTTTGGTGCATTTCATGTAACTGGACTGTATGGTCCTGGAATATGGGTTTCTGACCCCTATGGATTAACAGGAAAAATAGAACCCGTAACTCCGGCGTGGGGTGTGGAAGGTTTTGATCCTTTTGTTCCAGGAGGAATAGCTTCTCATCATATTGCAGCCGGGACATTGGGGATATTAGCAGGCCTATTCCATCTTTGTGTCCGCCCGCCTCAACGTCTATACAAAGGATTACGTATGGGAAATATTGAAACCGTTCTTTCCAGTAGTATTGCTGCTGTTTTTTTTGCCGCTTTTATAGTTGCTGGAACCATGTGGTATGGTTCAGCAACTACGCCGATCGAATTATTTGGTCCCACTCGTTATCAATGGGATCAGGGATACTTCCAGCAAGAAATATATCGAATAGTTGAAACCGGGCTCTCCGAAAAAAAAAGTTTATCGGAAGTTTGGTCTAAAATTCCTGAAAAATTAGCCTTTTATGATTACATCGGAAATAATCCGGCAAAGGGGGGATTATTTAGAGCGGGTTCAATGGACAACGGAGATGGAATAGCTGTTGGATGGTTAGGACACCCCATCTTTAGAGATAAAGAAAGGCGCGAACTTTTTGTACGTCGTATGCCTACTTTTTTTGAAACATTTCCGGTTGTTTTGATAGACAGAGACGGAATTGTTAGAGC